GAGTTCTATTCTATTAGAATAGAAATATTTTGAATGTTTCAAATTGTTAAATGTAATTTAATATTGTTTAATGTATTTATATATATATAATATGTTATCATATGTCTTTTTTTATTCCTTACTTGACAACAGTAAGAAATTAAGTAATAAACTGAGAAAAAGAAAAAAAAAGAATAATCAATGGAAAAAAGAAGAAATGTCCCGGCCAGTACTTAAGCAGATCAGGCCGGGAAAATAAACCTTTCATATAAAATCAAAGAACTAAGATATTCTTTCTATTGAGGAGATCCGTTTTGAGTCATTATCTATATTGAATTCCTGATCAATTGCTTTTTTCTATTTTTTTCTTATTTTTCTTAGTTTAAATTTTAATAGCTATTTAAAAAATTTCTATTATTTATTAGAATATTTTAGAATATTTCGAATTTCTATTTTAATAATATAATAAAATAATATTTTTTTTTATTAAAATAGAATAATATAATAAAATAAATAATAATAATTTGGAAAAGTTAAATAAGATTAAATAAAAAAAAATCAAATGAAAAAAGAAAATAAAGAGAAGAAGGTGGATTTTTATCAATCTTTATTTCACGTGTTACATCACATTCCAAATTTTCAATTTGGAATTAGGAGAGATGGCTGAGTGGACTAAAGCGGCGGATTGCTAATCCGTTGTACGAATTATTTGTACCGAGGGTTCGAATCCCTCTCTTTCCGCTTTCTCTGATCACTTGGTATTTTCGAATTCGAAAAGATTCTCATCCCTTGATTTTATCATAGTTAAATGTATGAAACAAATAAGATTATTAAGAATTAATTTCGAAAAAAGCAAAAAAAACTAGAAATTTTTTATTCCTCACGTCCAGGATTGCGTCCTGGATCATTAGATAAGAATCCAAAGATAAAAAGGGAAACAAAGAATATCACTACTGTGTAAACAAAGAGTTTGAGAGTAAGCATTACACAATCTCCAAGATCATTTTTTTTTGAAAAAGGGGAATAGATTGCCTATTTTTTACCACATATATCATTTTTTTTTTGTTTTGACACCCCAAAAAATGAAAAATAAGACGAATTTATTTGTAATAAGATTTTGATTCATTCGTTACCCGAAATTTCTTGTCATATCAATAATTAGGTATTGTGGAGTACCTAATAGTCCATACTCACCGGAAGGTGAGAACGGGGAAAAGGCTGATCCAAATTCATCGCTGCGGTTATTCATTCAATATACAAGAATTTCGATTTTTGAATCGAGGGTTCGTAATGTAAGACTTATCTGATCTTATCAATTTTTAGAATTTTTTTATCGAATACATCATCAATTTAGCAGAGTATTAAAGATTTCATCGAAAACTTACAGTGGCTTGCCAAACAAAGGCTAAGAGAAAAAAGAGTACAGGTATGACAGGCATAACATCTATGATTGGATTGAAAATGGCATAAGCTTCGGGCAATTTGGCGAAGAAAAAACTACTCGAATAAAGGACAGAATTAAGACAGATACCAATTAAACTAAAGATATTAAGCATAACAAGCATTTCGTTCTTGTGGATTAGATAATTTTGAGTTATTTTTATAAGGAAAAATGAAAAAGGCAGATCAAGAAATCCTTCTTTTTCTTCGGTTCGGACTTTCCCAAATAAAAAATCCCTCCCCCCATTATCATTCTAAAATGAGAATATAAGGAATTCAACTTTCATACAATATCTTAATTGAATTCTATGTAATGATCAATGAATTTTTTTGATTCTATATCTACATGTCTTGAATCCTAGCAACAAAATATCCCATATGTTTTTGTGTATTTGGGTTGGGATTGACGAATAACCAATACCAATATTAGTGTTGATTAATTTCGAATAGAAATCAAAATGGGGCGTGGCCAAGCGGTAAGGCAGCGGGTTTTGGTCCCGTTATTCGGAGGTTCGAATCCTTCCGTCCCAGATCGTTTTTCATGAAACGAAAGATGGGATCACACTGCATTCCACATGAAACAATAATTTGTTAAAGGTAAAAATCTTTTCTTATTAATTTTCAGAATGGTTCTAAGAATCATATCTGAGAATTCGTTTGGTTTCTCACAAACGGAATCAAGTGTCAAATGTGGGTAAAATTGAATATCTTTATTTTCATTCAATTCATATGATAGAATATGGGGTTAAATTAAATAAATTTGATCCTTGCTGACCCTTATCCGGATAAATACTTATTTATCCATAGATAGAAATATTATATACCGGTTGAACCAATGACTATTCATGATTTTATATTGAATCAATTCCATACCGCTTTGAAATTTCAATTAGAGGAATGTTATGGTAAAACTTCGTTTGAAACGATGTGGTAGAAAGCAACGTGCGACTTGAAGGACATGGTTGGCTGTGGATTTTTACATCCGCCATCTTCTATAGTAATGAAGATGCTCTTGGCTCGACATAGTTTGTTCTGTTCTGCCCGGAACCTAATTTGTGTTGGGTTATAAGTAAATAGTACATGATGAAGCTCGAGAAGAAAGGATTGATTCATTTTTCAAGGGAAAGAATCTAGGGTTAGTGAAAATCAATAAGTTAGACCAACTCTGTAAGTATATCCTCACTATATATAAATTCTAAATCGAAAGGTTCAAATTCAGAACAAGTTTGAAAAGTCAAATTTTCCGAAATTGGTAAAACTATTTCGATGAAAAGTGTATCACAAGGGAATCAATCATTCGTATTCTATTTATATAGAAAGAAATAACAAAAAAAGGTATGTTGCTGCCATTTTGAAAGGAATAAGGATCCCCGAGGTAATGTCTAAACCCAATGATTTCACAAAGCAAGGATAAAGGATTCCGAAACAAGGAAACACTATTTTCAATTGTCTCAACAATTGGATCAGACTGAGGAATAAAAATGGATTCGAAATGAGACAAACAAAAGAGTTTAGAGACGGCTCAATAAATGTCTAAGGATTCTCTTGTCAGAATTACCCAACTTGAGTTATGAGTATGAATGAGATTTCTTCCTTTTTCTGTAAGGAAGAAGAAAAAAGTACTCAATTCAAATTATAGTAAAATTCATGATTTTATGGATCCACTTGCTATTATATACAGAAATTGGAATCATTTTTCTCGAGCCGTATGAGGAAAAAACCTCCTATACGTTTCTAGGGGGGGCATTGTTTATTTACATCTATCCCAATGAGCCATCTATCGAATCGTTGCAATTGATGTTCGATTTCGAAGAGAAGGAAGAGATCTTCGAAAAGTAGGTTTTTACAATCCGATAAAGAATCAAACTTATTTAAATGTTCCTGCTATTCTATATTTCCTTGAAAAAGGTGCTCAACCTACAGGAACTGTTTATGATATTTTAAAGAAGGCAGAATTCTTTAAAGAAAGAACTTTGAGTTAATTAAAGGAAAAAACAAAATTATTAAATAAATAAAATAAAGTAGGGAAGGGTAACTAGTATCTATCCTTGTGTAATTATTTCTATTTACACACCATTTTCCTTTTTCTTGCTTTATTCATATTTTGGTGGGGGAATTTAATTTAACAACAAACAAGGGGTTAAGCTTGCTTATCGTACTTTTATTGATTGAATAAACCGGGGATTTTTTATTTACCTTTTCCTTAATTTTTTCCATTCCAATTTCTTATTTATGTTGTGCCAATCCAACACAAGTCTTTATTTTATTTACTTGATTTACTTTCTCAACATTGCTTTTATATTGACAATGGTGTATCGAACAAATATAATTCGATCATAGATAAATAGGGCTGTTTATCCCCACCCCATATTGATTTTTTTGTTTCCTTCACTCAAATGATGGGTTTGCCTTGCTGCATTTACTCTCATACAGGATGTATTTTCTTAGGGAAAATCAAAAAAGAATTTGATAAAAAATGGGTGGTCTGCCATAATTTTTACATTTCGATTAGGAATATTTTTAATCCGATCTGCTAACTTTGGTATTTTGTGTTTCTAATTGATCAGAAAATCTTTCTTTTCGATGTGTTGCTAGTTCAATGTTTTGATAGGGTCGTGCAGTGCAATTCAATTGATTTTTATATTTTGATCGTATCTACATATCCTATTTATCCGGGTTGCTAACTCAACGGTAGAGTACTCGGCTTTTAAGTGCGACTATGATCTTTTACACATTTGGATGAAGCAACAAATTCGTCCAGACTATTGGTATAGTCTATAGGACCACGACTGATCCTCAAGGGTAATGAATGGAAAAAACAGCATGTCGTAATAAAATAGAAAATCAAATAAAATAATAAATTGATTTTATTAATTTATTTAATTTGAAATGAAAGTCAAAGTTAAAGTAGAACTTTGAGTTTATCCTTACCGGATCATTACAGTTCCAAAAGATTGTTTTGATTTTTGGAAGGGGACAAAAGAAATTCACATTTACAGTTGGGTCTAGTGAATAAATGGATAGAGCTCTATGGCTCCAATTCTGGTAAAATAAAAAGCAACGAGCTTATGTTCTTAATTGGAATGATTACCCGATCTAATTAGACGTTAAAAATGAATTAGTGCCTAATGCGGGAAAGAGTGGGTTCTCCTGTGAGTGAACCATTGATTTTTTCTTTTTTTTTTTTCAGAATCCTAATTATTCTTTATTATGGATTGTAGACGGATGTGTAGAAGAAACAGTATATTGATAAAGAGAATTTATTCCAAAGTCAAAAGAGCGATTGGGTTGCAAAAATAAAGGATTTTTTCTCCTGTTGTAATTATAACGAACATAAACCAATTGGATAGAAAAGGAAGGTAAAAAGATCTGTTGATTGGACTCCCTCTTTCTTTTCCGGGGTATATATTTTTTTCTTACTATACTATATACATAATACAATACATAATACCCTGTTCTGACCATATTGCACTATGTATATATCATTTGATAAACCAAGAAAAACCTCCTGCCTCTGGCTCAAGTAGAAATGTAAATGGAAGAATTACAAGGATATTTAGAAAAAGATAGATCTCGGCAAC